CTAGATCAAATTTTCCTTTTTTAAAAAAAAAAAAAAGAAAAAAAATCCCTTTATTCCTAAACAAAATATTCATTTATTTTTACGATGGTTTTCTATTATTCATATTTCACTATTATTCATATTTCATAATATACATATATATATTATTATATGATATGTATATGATATGAGATATATGAGATATGATATGAAAAAAAAAAAAAAGAAAAAATGACAAGATAAATTGTGTATATCAATGGAGGAAATAACGATGTGGAAAATAAGACAGGGATTCTCTACAATGTCACTGTAGAACAATTGAATTGAAAGGGGTGTAGCGCAGCTTGGTAGCGCGTTTGTTTTGGGTACAAAATGTCACAGGTTCAAATCCTGTCATCCCTACCTATTACTTCTCCTCTGAGCAGTAACGAGGGATCCGTTGAGACCGATTAAAATGAAAATTGGAGATTCATAATCTTTTTCATTTTATGAAACTATATACGATAGTATATGCGTGCAAGATGTATTGGAATTACAAAAAGAATCTTTTTCTTTACTTTACAGGCTTATCTATTGTGATAAGAAAGCGCTCTTAGTTCAGTTCGGTAGAACGCGGGTCTCCAAAACCCGATGTCGTAGGTTCAAATCCTACAGAGCGTGATTCCGTTCTTGGTAAGGTGAGTTATACTGAAATAACTTCACTAACTTACTAACGCGAAAAAATATGAAATTGACCTCCTTTCTTTAATCTAAAGGGGGTCAATCAAAAAATGAGATGTTAATTAATCAAAGGTCCAATTGGTCACCACGTCTATATTGTAAATATGCAGTCACGAATAACCCAGCTAAAGTAATAGGAATTAGACCTAACACGATTCCAAAAAGAAAAACTTCAATCATTTCAATTTGTTTGAAAGGAGAAAAAGAGAGGTAATATCTATCTCTAAATATTAATCCGAATTGCTTATGAATCTCAATGCAATGACCAAAAATTGGCAATTGATATAGTAAGGAACTATAGAATGCATGGAATCCCACATAAAGATTTCTTTTTATGAATTTTTCATTGAATTAATTTCAAATAAGTCGTATCTTGCTCAGACCAATAAATAGAACTGAGGTTATAGTTAAAGCTGCTAGTAGAAAGCCGAAATAACTAGTTATAGTAGGCATGAAGGAACTAAAAAAAATATCTTCTTTTTATACATATGTTTATAAAGCACTTACCTAAGCTCAAGATATGAGGATAAGAAAAAATACCAAATGAAAGCAATTGAAAGTTTTTGATTCATAAATCATTATCATTCTAGACGGGACTAACAAAGATAGAGTGACAGAGGTAGAAGAAGAAATCGATTCATCATCTATGACATCGACCCATTCCGTGATTCGGAATTAACAGATTCATTAAGCAACTGTTGATTAAACTAATCAATATTAATAATCAATAATAATCCATATTAAAAATAATAAAATAATAGAATAAAAACTGTGTCATGTGATTTCATTTAAAAATTAAACTTTCGTTGAATTACTATGGATCTATTTCAATCATTTTTTTTTTGAATTGTATCGAATCCACTTTTTTTTAGAACAGAACGAATAGTGACCTTATCTTATTAAGGCCTTTTACTTTGGCTAATTTCATTAGATTTGGTAGTAACTTCATTTACATAATTTTACAGAATATTTCGAATGAAAAAGGTATCACGCAACCACTCCAAAAAAATCTGTATTTTTGTCCAACTAGAAGTAATTCCTATTATCTTTTACTTTATAACTTCTACGCTTTGATAGCTTCTACGTTTTGTCTTTACATACTATGTCTTTACATAATATATTAGAAAGTTACATATTTTATATTAGTATATTAGATTAGAATATCTAATCTAATATAAAATATAATAAAACCTCATACTTGGAATTAGGTCATTAATTTAATAAAAAAATGTGTGTATCCCGAATATGGATTGTTGCAATTTTTTATTCCTTGTTTTCTCTCTTTCATTAACGACTATTCTTTAGTGGATGCTTGACAAATTCCTTAAAAAAGGATTCCAACAAAAATCCCTTCTCAAACCACGAAACGGAAAAAGAGATTTCTGGGTTTCGCATCTAATTGAATTGCGGGAATATGAATATGATAATCTCCTTCATGAGTTATTAGAAAGCAACTTGACGGATTCGCGTTTTACTTGATCCTCCATTTTTAATCCGAAGTCAATAATAAAGAGAAATCCTATACTATATACTACTACTAATATATTATACAGTACTAAGTACTACTACAGGAATTTAAAGAATTTTTTATTGAATTTGAATAGCACATGGTTTTACGTCGACAAGCAACAAAAAAGGGAAGGAAGAAATTATCTAACACTTTATTTCGAGACTGATCAAAATTGCGTTGCTGTGTCAGAAGAAGGATAGTTATACTGATTCGATATACTCTAAAGACACCCTCGGTACAATATTGACGATCTCACAAAGAAATGAAATTTCAGTGAATCTCCATTCACGG